TGTTCTCCACGGTCGGAATAGGCGGTCAATTCCTTCCCTTGGAACCGTACTTGAGAGTTTTCTAACTCATACGGCTCGGCAGTCAATTCTTTTGGCGTCTACCCGAGCCCTACTATACTACTATATATCTATATCTAACTGATATCTATATCTAACTGAATGGGATTTCTCATAGATCTATTTGATTTTTCTCAGGTTAACGTTAACCAACAAAACCAAAAGAGGTTAATTACATGAGTTTCAAACTTGACTTTTGATTCAATTAATAATCAGTTTTATCTTTTCTCCTACCTTCAGAAAAAAAGTGTAGGCATTTTGAAACCCTCATTAGAATTTTCTGAAAGGTAACTATCTCGCTTTCATATTATATAGAAATTTAGAATTTCTATAGAATCCTTGAAAAAGACTTCTTCCTCATAAAACAAAGACTTACTCTCCTTGGGATCTGATGCTACACCGCTGCTCAATACCTTAGGGGATCGGCTCTATTACATAAGTTGATTCCTAATTTTTATCTCATAAAATGAGATAAATAAGCAGTTCTTTTTGTATCGCCCAAACCTTGTAAATTGATCTTTACGGTGCTTCCGCTATCAATTAGATTTTTTATCCATAGAATAAAATATTTAGGCATATATATATTTCTTCATATTTTGAAGTTTCTTTCTTTGCTACAGCTGATAAAAATCGTTTTTTGGACGATGCAATATGTAGAAATCCTGCTTTTTTTAGTCTTTATTGTCGTATTTGCCCTTTCCTTTTATTTCTTTCTATAGTGGAGATAGTCGCACGTAATGACAGATCACGGCCATATTATTAAAAGCTTGTGGTAAGAACGGGTTTCGTTCTAGTGCCCGAAAATAGTATTCTAAAGCTTTCGTATGTTCTCCGTTACTTGTGTGGATAAGGCCTATGTTATAGAGTATATAGCTTCGATCATAGGGATCAATTTCTAGTCGCATAGCTTCATAATAATTCTGTAACGCTTCCGCATAATTACCTTCGGATTGAGCCGACATTCGTTACGGTCGTCATTCAGTTCAAAAAATTCTCCGTTCCAAAACCGTACGTGAGATTTTCACCTCATACGGCTCCTCCTTTATTTTATGTGCATAATGAAAATAATCCAGAATCCGTGGAATTAAAGGTCGAAATATTGTCATTATGAACTCAGCGGGGCTAATGTTTTTACAAGAAATCTCTAGCCAACCTTCTTGCAAAAGATCCTTTCTTAACATCAAGCGTGCTGGTACTAGATAAAAATGTAAACTCCAACAATTTCTTTGTTCTCGACGCCTTTAAATTTCCAGGAATTGGTCACTTCAACAGTCTTCGATGGTTATATGGGTATCCAAAGTACGAACGAGATGGATGTTTGTTGTCCCAACCATTTCTTTTTTTCCCGATCCCGATAAGGAAAAGGAGCGCTTTATAACTTATAACAAAGTTTTTGTTTTGTTGATTCCTACGCGTAGTGCTCCTTCCTCTATGCCGCCTATTGATACTAGTGTAGTAGGATTGAACCGCAATACAGATCGATGATCTATAGGTCTAACCTTTCGCTTAATACTAGAATCAACAATTCAAGCATCTGAGGTTGCATTAATCGGGGATACACGACAGAAGGAATTGCTTTATGTTATAAACTTCACCTTCAACCAGCGTCGATTTTTTTTTATTCCGAATCATGTGTCTTTTTCCTAAGGCCGAGAGCGGTAAAGTCAAAATAATCAAATCGCACCATCTCTGTAATAAGTAAATGCCTCTTTTTCTCCTGAAGTTGTCGGAATTATTCGTAATAAGATATTGGCTACGATTGAAAAGGTCTTATCAATAAAATTTCCATTTATCCGCGATCTAGGCATAGGTAAAAAAAATCCATTCTATAACTCTTTTCATTACCTCTCGTGAGAAAATGATCTCACAAACAAAGGAAATGTACAGTACGAAATAACATAAAAGTAACCCTATTCAAAAAGGGATATGACTTTATACTTCAATTTTTTTTTTTAAGCTTTGACAGAAAAAAATCAATATTTGAACCTAATTTGATTTCATACAAATGAAATTCATTAGTATAAAAATAAACTATAATATAAGAATAAAATCAAAGGGAATTATTCGGATTTCGTCGAAGTTGAAGAATCAAAGAATTTCTTATACGGATTAGGATAGATTTGGAATAAAAAAAATCCCTGAGATGTTTTAGGAATTTTGAATAGATCCGCGGGGTAAAAGGTATTCATTAAACATAGTCTAAAAAATAAAGTAAAGTAATCGATGGATTTGATTCGTTCCAATTCATTGATTTAATCTGGTATGGTATAAATATCAGAAAAAAGAGGGGGCGTCATCTTCACAAACATTAATAGATATAATCTATCTTTCTTTATTGTATTATATTATTATTTTTTATTTGAATTTAATACTAATGGCCCTTTATATTTCACAAAAAAAATTTCTCTTTACCCCCCGGTTCGAAGGGAAGAGAAAGTCATAA